TCGATTGCTTGTTTCTTACTTGGTATTAGAGTTCGAATGAAAACCACGCGATTGCAGGTAATGCCATAATTTTTTATTTTGTGAGGATCAATCAAATAAGGTTTTCCAAAATATTCTAAAAAAACAATGAGAAATAGATATGAATATGAATAGAGCAAGAAAAGAATGAAATAAAAAAACATAGTATAGAAAAGATATCCAAAATGATATAGAAATCACTATCCTATCCTACCCTTAGTTTTTATTTCCTTAATTTAATTAATTGTATTTCGTTTGATTAGGGTAAAGTTCCTTAAAAACCTCTGCTTTTTTTAAAATATCCTGAACAGTTCCTGTAGGCTGAGCGCCTTTTTCAAGGAAATAGAGAATCGCGGGAACGTTTAAATAAGTTTGATTCTTGATCGGATCATAAAAACCCACTTTCCGAAGATCTCTTCCTTCTCTTCGGGATCGAACATCAATTGCAACGATTCGGTAGACGGCTCATCGGGATAGATGTAGATGAAAAAGAACCCCCCCTAGAACCGTATAGGAAGTTTTCTCCTCGTACGGCTCGAGAAAAAAATGATTAGAAGTTTTGTCTATGGATAAAATTAGAATAAATAGAAAAGGAATCCGTAAAATAAATGAGTCTATAATTTAACTCATAGTCATTTTTTTAGCTTCCTGAAAAAAATCATTTGTACTCATAACTCAAGTTCAATAATTCTCAAATATCTTAAAGATTTTTCTTTAAGATATTTTTTTTATTGAGTGGTCTTTAACCCCCTTTTTTTGTCTCGTTTAAAATCTATTTTTATTCTTTATTCGGATCCGTGAGACAATTGAAGTGGTGTTTCCTTGTTCTGGGATCCTTTATCTTTGTTTTAAATCATTGGGTTTAGACATTACTTCGGTGCTTCTTAATCCTTTCAAAATGGTAGCAACATACCCCTTTTGTGATTTCTTTCTATTAAAGAATCATACGGTTGATTCGTGCGCGATACACTGTGGATCGAAAAAGTTTTAGCCCTTCCAACAAAAATTTTTTTAATTGAAATTTTGCTAGAATCAGATCCTTTCGATTTCTATATCGAAGATATACTTACGAAGTTGTTCCAATTTATTGATTGGCATTAACCCTAGATCGTTGCCCCTGAGAAATTAATAAATACTTTCTACCCGAGCTCCATCATGCACTATTTACATTACAACCCAATAAAAAAAGAGGGGTTCTAGTAGAATAGAACAAACGACGTCGAGCCAAGAGCACTTTCATTCCTATATAAAATGGTGGTAAGAATCCACGCCGGATCGTGTCCTTCAAGTCGCACGTTGCTTTCTACCACATCGTTTTAAACGAAGTTTTACCATAACATTCCTCTAATTTGGAACCAGTATGGAATTGATTCAATTATGGAATCATGAATAGTCATTGGTTCGCTCGGTACATAGACATAGTCATTTCTATTTTTTCTTATCTATCTACATAGATAATAAAGATTTTTCTGAAGAAATATTAGCAAGACCCCGGCTTTTTTTGTATGAATGGAACATTTTTCTATAAATATCGATCTCAAAAAAATATCTAACAGAAATATCCAGAAATCTAATCTAAATATAGAAATAACATAACTAACAGAAATCGCAGGAATAAATAAATTATATTTGACTCTGCCTCTTCAAGTTACTCAATAAGATAGACTGACCCATTTACAACTTCCCAAAGATTCAATCCATAAGGAATCATTACAAATCTTGCTACTTGAAAAAGTTTCCTACTTCTGCATCATTATTTGAATCAAGTTTTGCAGTAAAGACTCCATTTTATTATCATAAGAAAGAAAAATATTTTCTAATGGAATTGTCAATGATGTAAAGCAAATAAGCTAAATAGATCGAACAATAAAAAGAAATATTATTGTTAAATATTTCAATTTTAATATTTTAGGGATGCTAATTATTTTTCACAAAAATAGAAAGACTATTGTGACTGAAATAGGATAACAATACATACCTATAAACTAAGCACTTCCTCGTTTTATATGTATTTTCATATTTTGTTTAGCCTGAGATTAAGTAATCTTTCTGGAACTGTGATCTAGGTCTCATCTTATCTTTATCTGAATCAGAAAAGGTTTCAGTTATCAGTTACTTTTGCATTTGCATGTCATTTGAACTCGATTTAGTTCAGTTTGTGAAAAACTTAGATATGATTCCGAAAAGAATAATTCAAAATTTAAAAAAGAAAGAGGAATAATATTCTATCCAATATTAGACCTTTAAACAGAACCTTGTTGAACAAAAAAGAAGTATTCAGATACAACGGATATGCTCTGGGACGGAAGGATTCGAACCTCCGAATAGCGGGATCAAAACCCGTTGCCTTACCGCTTGGCTACGCCCCATTTCTACTTTTATTGGACACTAATACTAATAAAGAATAATATTGGTATTAAGTGTTCGTCAATTCCAGCCCAAACTATCTATAGAAAATCTTTATTCTTTATAGAATCTATTATAGATTCGTGCTAGGATTTTGACATGTGTAGATCTAGAATTCAACTGAATTTATTGATCATTACATATAATTCAATTAAGATATTGTATGAAAGTATGATTTCTTCTATTCTCCTTTGAGAATTGGAGGATTTTTGATTGAACGGAAAAAGAAGGATTTTTTTGTCTACCCTACTTTCTTTATTTTTCCTTATATCAATAACTCAATCAAAATGCAATTATCTCGACGAAAAAAATGTCTGTTATGCTTAATATCTTTAGTTTGATCTGTCTTAATTCTGCCCTTTATCCGAGTAGTCTTTTCTTCGCCAAATTGCCCGAAGCCTATGCTTTTTTGAATCCAATCGTAGATGTCATGCCAGTCATACCCCTGTTCTTTTTTCTTTTAGCCTTTGTTTGGCAAGCTGCTGTAAGTTTTCGATAAGATCTTTAATACTATCCTAGAAAATTCATGATTTATTCGATAAAAATTATAACAATTGATAAGATCAAATAAGTCTGACAGTATGAACCTTCGATTCAAACAGTGAAATTATCGGATAGCCGCGAGAAACCCGGCTCGCCGCATTTCCCGATTTTAATCCTTTTTATGGTGAAATACCTTATTAGCTTAGGGTCCCTTACAATAATTAGCTTAGGGTCCCTTACAATAGCTAATTATGGGTATGAAAGTGATTTGTGGTAATTAAAGACTCTTATTATATTACAAATTGAAATGAAATTTCATTTTCACTTCATTTGAATTTCTGAACATTCTTTTCTATTTCTAGAATTTTTTTTCTTGGTGTCAAAATAGGATATGTGATATAAAAATGGAGGATCTATTATCTTTTCTCGTTTTTCTTTTTCAAAAAATGATCTTGGAGGTTGTGTAATGCTTACTCTCAAACTTTTCGTTTACACAGTAGTAATATTCTTTGTTTCTCTCTTCATCTTTGGATTCCTATCCAATGATCCAGGACGTAATCCAGGACGTGAAGAATAAAATAAAAATTTAGTTTTTCTTGCTTGATTTTACAATTTTCTTTCAATTTTATTTTATCTATTCCACACGTTTAACTAGGAAAAAATAAAAAGGGGTTTGCGAAAATTGAAAGAAAAAAATAGAAAGTCATCAACGGAAACGGAAAGAGAGGGATTCGAACCCTCGGTACGAATAACTCGTACAACGGATTAGCAATCCGCCGCTTTCGTCCACTCAGCCATCTCTCCCAATTGAAAAAGATAATTACTATGTTACATTACACATCAAGTAAGGATTAAAGAAAGTATTTCTTTCACATTCTTTATCGTTATTATATAATTAGCAATTCCATTTAGATGCTCGAAAGATCCAAATAGAAAGATAAATAAAGAAGACCTTCTTGCTTTTATTTTGTTCGAGGTGCCTTTTGGACCTGGCCCGGTCAATACCCAGCCGGGCCTTTTTTTGTTCCAACGAATTCCTTTTATTTATAGGCAACATACTCTAAATACTTGGTATCTGTGTAAAAATTTCCGTTCTGGGGTTTACATATACTTCTAATTTTTGTTATAATGGAAATGGAGAATGGTTTTTGATTCAAAAGAATCAATTAAGGATGTATCAATTTGTATTTTCTTATGTCATTAGGCAAACCAAATTTTATATTCAAATCTAAGAATAATTCACGAATTCTCAGTCAACGAATAGTTAATGGTTCCTGTTTGTCATAAATTTTAGCTTTTTTGAGTCAAAATAGAATTTGATTTTTCAATAGAAAAGTGAGTGGAAGTTTTTCGGCATTGTGTGTTTTGAGATACTATACAATCAATCAAATCAAAGGGGTAAATAAAACACAATCAAAAGGGGAAAAAGGGTTTATTTTATAATTTTTTTATATTTAAGGATGAAAAAGGCGATGCAAGTACAATAAACTAAAGTTTAGTAATCCAACGGTAATTTTTTATCCTGTTGTGTATCGTTTTGGCGGCATGGCCGAGTGGTAAGGCGGGGGACTGCAAATCCTTTTTCCCCAGTTCAAATCCGGGTGCCGCCTCATCAACAAATGAATAGAAATATCTTATTCTGCTCTGCTGATATAACTAAACCCAATTTTCCCCAGCAGAACAGAATAAGGGGACTGTTGATACTTGGTTGATTCTAAACATCTGTTCTGGTAATTTTGTAAAAGATTGGAAATCTTTGAATATAAAAAGATTATAAAGGTCGAAGCAAGACTTTCCGATTCCCTTCTACTGCCATACTCATTGGGTCTTGAATTACATTGGATAGCCGGGGGATAATTCAACTACTAGTTAGGGAATTTCTATACTGTAATCTACATATATAGACTCGCGAGAATCTCTGAGTGTTCAGGCATTCAATCACTATTAGATTGAGATTGCATAGATTTTTTATAGAAAAGAAAAAGTGAAAAAAAAATGATTTTTTTTTCACCCCTCGTCAAGAGTATAATATACTATCTCCCAACTCCTTCAGATAGACAATCGCGAAGGGGTACGGATTAAATATCAATATCAAATAGGAAATAAAAGTATGTAATAGATAGCAATTGATCTATTTTTACTTTGAAGGGCAAGAAAAAAAGGAAAGGGCTCTCTTATTTTATTACTGGACGTTCCATTCCATTAGTAACATTCCTTTGTAGTGTCATTGTGTATTTTACTTGTGTTTAGTCTTTCCCCATTAGAAATCATATAGGAATTTTTGAAATGGGTTTATTTGATTGGTTCATCAATAGTGTTTGGTCAGAATCCCTTTTTGACTCTGGACCATTCATTCTACTATTATTAGTGAGCAATAATGGAATAATTCTATCATAGAGATAAGGGACATAATTCACATGGATATAGTAAGTCTCGCTTGGGCTGCTTTAATGGTAGTCTTTACATTTTCCCTTTCACTCGTAGTATGGGGAAGAAGTGGACTTTAAAAGCACTCCTAATTTAGTTGAGGAATGAAACGCTATCAATTCTTTTATAGATCGTTCCGTAACGCATTTTTTATTTGAATTGAAATAATTTTGAAATAAAAATATCTTCATTTCGAAATTCCATTGGATTCTAGTGGAGAAATGTATTCTATAACAGTAAAACGATTATTTCAGATTCATCGGAATAAATAGATGTATCAAAGAAATAGAATTGGGTCCTACGTCAATTCTATATATGGATTAATAACTACATATATTGAAGATAGAAGATAATAGAGTATACCAACTCTATTTACAACTTTATACACTACTATAACATAACACTACTAGAGAGTATGGTAAGTAAGAAATCAATTTCTTACTTACCATACTCTCGGATCTCATAGAATACCGCGGATTATAGCCCCTTGATTTCATTTAAGACGCAAAAATAGAATACTTTTCATTTGATTTCTTCAAGAATTCAGAAGTCAAGTTTCATTTAAAGTAATTAATTGTTTTGACTAACTGTTTTTACGTAAATTATAAGTAGAAAAGCAGTAGGAACTAAAATGAACAGTGCAGTAGCAATAAATGCAAGAATATTTACTTCCATAATCTCATCGTTTTTTTATTTCACAATAACTCGGGATTTAATCCCATAGAGATGATAAATCTTTCACCTGTCAATTCAATGAATGCATTACCTATCGATGATCTTGAATCGGATCAATATCATGAATAACAATATCTGAGCTATTAAATTAATTCGTCGTCGAGAATTGAATAGTATAACATACGAAGATCTTTTATCCATACCGAATCCAAGATTGGATTCCCGGACCAATAAAAAACTCCTTTATTTATCCTTATTTTCTCTTCTTTCTTTTTAGGTCTTCCTTGTAGAACCATCAAATGAAGTCTCATCTAACCACACGTCTGTTTCCATTAACTACAAAACCCCAACAAACAATACAAGCGAAGTGGAAAAAGAGAGGAATTAGGTTCTAAATTTTAATGATCCAATTTTCTTTGTCTTCCAAAGAAGTATGAGAAAAATGAGTCGCGGGAGAAAAATGGAATATTCTATCAACTTCACTATTTTAGTTATTTTCCTTTTTGTTTAGGGTTTGTTCTTTCTTCGACAGAATCCTGAAAAAAAGAGGGGAAACCCCTTCGGAATTCAATTATGCTCCCCTTCTTTCACAGAAAATAAAGAAGAAAATAAAGAGGCGAATTGATGTACTTATTGGATCCGTCGGGACTGACGGGGCTCGAACCCGTAACGTCCGCCTTGACAGGGCGGTGCTCTAGCCTATTGAACTACAATCCCAGGGAAATAAGAAGAGATCTAGCAGAAAATTTTGATAGGTATTTCTTAAGAACAAGAGGGTTCTACCATCTGATAGTAGGTTGCCAAATTGTTGGGCCGAGCTGGATTTGAACCAGCGTAGACATATTGTCAACGAATTTACAGTCCGTCCCCATTAACCACTCGGGCATCGACCCAACGCCTAATTCATTTTAGACGTTCCATAATCAACTTCCTTTCATCTCCCAGGCAGACTTGACAAATAAATAGAAATATCAAATGATATAAAATATGAAGTCCTTCTAAGTAGACTAATAGAAGGACTTGACAAACAGGGATCACTTGATATAAAATCCCACTCCTACTCCTATAGTCTTCCTATAGTCTTGAGTGTTGTTACACCCCCAGAGGGACTTGAACCCTCGTTTTCTCCGTGAAAGAGAGAGGTCGTAACCACTGGACCATAGGGGCCTATGGCCACCTTGATCTAGAAATAAACTAGAAGCATAAATACTAGGTCCCGAGGGCCAACCACCCTTAGGAAATAAAAAAGCAATATAAACACATATAGTAGAATCTTTATCTCTATCATTCACAAAGCTGGGTTGGATCCCCAAGATCCTTTCCTTCGCATTGGATTTTAGTTGCTTTACCAAAATATTATTTGGCCGGTCAAATTATTCAAATTCACCTAAGCCATATGAAATTATATTGAGCCCTAAGTCATACGTCAATTGACGACAGGAGGACAATAAAAGAAGAGAGAAGACGCAGATATAGATTAGGTATATCCGC